GCTAGCTTATATGGATACTCAAGATATTGCGAAATTTTGTGTAAAATCGTTACAACTTCCAAAAATGGAAAATAGAACTATTTTTCTAACAGGTCCTGTGGGATGGGTTTCTTCGGATATTATAAAATTATGTGAAAAACTTGCTGGTCAATCTGCTAAAGTTAATCAAATTCCACTTTTTATTTTAAGATTTATTACTCAATTTCTAGGATTTTTTGAATGGGGTCAGAATATAAGTGATCGTTTAGCGTTTTTAGAAATTTTAGATGGAAAAAATCGTTATTCAACTCAATCAAAGATGTATGAATTATATATCTTCTTATTATATAAAGATTTTAAGGTTAAATTAGAAGATACAACTTTCTTAGAAGATTATTTCTTAGAATATTTTATCCGTTTATTAAAACGACTACGCGATATTAATTTTGAGGATATTCAAAAACAAAAAAACCTAATAATTTAAAATTCATATCTTCAATATGAATTATTCTATTTTGACTGTAAAAGTTTTAAAAAATTTCGGACAAAGTTTTTTTCCAGACGGAACAGCTTTAACTGAATTAACAGTTCAAGTACCCCAAGTTCGAAAGAATAATGTTAAAATTTTGTTACAGGTCTCGGTTTGGGGAAAACTAAGTTATGATGCGGCTAAATACTATAAGCCAAATGATTATATTATTCTTGAAGGGTATCTTTCAATGGGTGATATAAATGTAGATCGAATTAAAAATTTAAAAGATAAACAATTAGAAATTTCTGTTTTTAAAATATACCCATTTCTTTTTAAATAAATAAGATTTATAATTCAAATTAATAATTAACATTATTTATTCAATTAAATAAGTCATAATTATTATATTTTAGTATAATTAATATTATTAAAAACAGTTTTTAGGAAAAATTAAATGTTAACTTTAAAAATTTTAGTTTACACAACAGTTATCTTTTTTGTTTCTTTATTTATCTTTGGTTTCCTTTCAAGTGATCCATCACGAAACCCTAATCGTCGAGATCTTGAATAATTAATGAATCTTAAAGAGTAAATTTTTAATATTTGCTCTTTAACCCTTATTAATTATTAGAAATATTTTATATTTTTAGTTTAAATTTATGAAATTTTCATTATTTAAAATAGGAATGTTTGAACTTGTTTTGCAAGTCATTATAATTATTTAAATAAAAATGTTTTTTTATTTAAAACTAGACTATTATATATATTAGTAATTCTAGTTTTTATGAAATTTTTTACTAAATTATACATTTTTGATTTCTTTTATTTCTAATGAAACGTGTCAATTTATTATCTTTATTGTTTGCCGTTTTAATTGCTTTAGTTCCTAATCAAGCTTTTGCTGAGATCGGTGGTTTAACGAAATGTAGTGAATCGCCTGCATTTACGAAACGATTAAATGCTAGTGTAAAAAAATTAGAGCAACGTGCAAGTCAATATGAAGCCGATTCTCCTCCTGCGCTTGCCTTAAAGCAACAAATTGAGCGTACGCAAGCTCGATTTGATAAATACTCTCGTTCAGAATTATTATGTGGTACAGATGGCTTACCGCATTTAGTTGCTGATGGAAGATGGAGCCATGCAGCAGAATTTATTTTACCTGGATTTGGATTTATTTACATTTCTGGTTGGATCGGATGGGTTGGACGTAAATATTTACGCGCTGTAAGTACAAGTGCTAATCCAAGTGAAAGTGAAATTATTATTAATGTTCCTTTAGCATTAAAAATAATGACAACTGGTTATATTTGGCCAATTTCAGCATGGCAAGAATTAATCAGTAATGATTTAGTAGCAGTTAGTGAAGAAATAACTGTCTCACCTCGTTAAACTCATTAATTATTTAAGCTAAATTTTATTAATATGAACGATTTTCAAAAATATTTATCAACAGCTCCTGTTCTTTTAACATTATGGATGACATTTACTGCAGGATTTATTATTGAAGTAAATCGATTTTTCCCTGACATGTTAGGATTATATTTCTAACTTTTAAGAAACTTTTAAATTTTCTTATTCGATTAATTAATAATCGAATAAGTTAAATTTTTTTTTCTCTTTCTTAAAAAGTCGTAATTTTTAAGATTAAAAACTTGGTTAATTTTTTGCTATAAATCGGGATAGTAGGATTTGAACCTACGGCACCCTGCTCCCAAAGCAGGTACTCTACCAAACTGAGCTATATCCCGTTATTGTTATTACAGCCTAATAAACTATATCATAGATATAAAATAATGTTAAGTAATTGTAAGATTCCAAAAAACTCTGTAAAATAAATCTTGACATAAACTGATCAAATACTTTTGTAACCTGTAACTTTAAGATTTTTTAGTAAAAGAATAAAAAAATTTCCTTTTTAGTATAATTCAGTTTAAACTTTATTATGAAAGCCCATTTAAATAATATAGACAAAAAAATTCTTTGAAACTTAACATTTTATAGCTACAAAACTTGACAAGTACTAAAGACTTACATATATCTATATGTGTT